AAGTCTGGATACTTACAAGGGACAGTCCCTTGTAAGTGATGGTAGGGAGTTCTATCTAAGAAAAGAGCTCGAGGGAAATCAAAAATACAAGCATTTGTGGCGTCTATGCGACAATTGTGAGCAATTAAATTATAATAGACTTTTGAAAGAAAGAAAAGATATTTGTGAATTCTGTGGATATCATTTGAAAATGAGTAGTTTAGATAGAATCAAACTTTCGATCGATCCCGGTACTTGGCGTCCTATGGATGAACACATGTTCTCTCTGGATCCCATTGGATGGGATGATTCGGAGGAGGAGGAGCCTTATCGTATTGAGATTGAGGAGCCTTATCTTTTGATCCCCGGTACTTCTCTTTTGATCCCCGATACTTCGCATCCTATAGATGAAGACATGGTCTCTGTCTCTCTGGATCCCCCCATTGGATGGGATGATTCGGAGGAGGAGCCTGATCAAGATCGTATTGAGGAGGAGGAGGAGCCTGATCAAGATCGTATTGAGGAGGAGGAGAAGTCTTATAAAGATCGTATTGATTCTTATCGAAGAGAGACAGGGAAAACTGAGGCTGTTCAAACAGGCATAGGTCTACTAAATAACAGACCCGTAGCAATTGGGGTTATGGATTTTGAGTTTATGGGGGGTAGTATGGGATCCGTAGTCGGGGAGAAAATCACTCGTTTGATTGAGTACGCTACCATAAAACGTCTACCTCTTATTATAGTGTGCGCTTCCGGGGGGGCACGCATGCAAGAAGGAAGTTTGAGCTTGATGCAAATGGCTAAAATATCGTCGGCTTTATATGATTATCAATCAAATAAAAAGTTATTTTATGTATCAATCCTTACATCTCCTACTACTGGTGGGGTAACAGCTAGTTTTGGTATGTTGGGAGATATCGTTATTGCTGAACCCAATGCCTATATTGCATTTGCGGGTAAAAGAGTAATTGAACAATTATTGAATATAATAGTACCTGAAGGTGCACAAGAGACTGAAAATTTATTCGAGAAGGGCTCATTTGACCTAATCGTACCACGTAATTCGTTAAAAAGCGTTCTGACTGAGTTATTTAAGCTCCACGGTGTCCCTACTCTGATGGAAATTGCCAGAAGAATGCCCCCTGAAAATTCAATCAGCATGCTCCCTAAAAATTCAATCAGCATGCTCCCTAAAAATTCAATCCGCATGCTCCCTGAAAATTCAATCCGCATGCTCCCTGAAAATTCAATCAAGTAGAGCACACAAAATTCAATTAGTTTATTTGTAGCAAACAAGTAGTTAGTTTATCAGAATCAAAGTAAATAAGAATGGAGTTTTCTTTGATGACCTAAAATCGAATTGTAGAAAGAATCAAAAGTTGCGGATAACTCTTTTTTTACCTAGAATCCCGATTACTAATTAAGAAGTCTCTATCAACAAGATAAAAGAGTGAATTCTCCCTTTCGTGAAATTAGGCAAATAAAATGAATTTCGTCTTATGTCTTATGTATATAATCAAATAGAGAAAAGATAGATATATAGTTTTTTATCTTTCTCTATCTCCCGAAAATCCCATTTTCACTAAAAATTCCTTCCTGTTGGGTCGCGAATCTTTCGATAATCTGTAAGAAACTCTTTCTTTATTAAAAATTCGAAGACAAGAACAAAAGACAAAGAAATGAAGAAAAATAATAAAGTGAATTATCATACATATCTTTCATGTAGAAAGATGAATAAGTCCATTTATTTAGTTCTATATTCCTTGGACTTATTCTATATACTCATTTAGATATATAGAAACTTTTTTGTATACTAAGAATTTGAAATTGAATTATTTAATTAATAATAATTACAATTCTTAATTATAATTATTATAAGATAAGATATTTTTTTATAAAAAATAAATAATAGCAGGTACAAATAGTAAATCGAGGTACCCCATTTTATGACAACTTTCAATTTCCCCTCTATTTTTGTGCCTTTAGTAGGCCTAGTATTTCCGGCAATTGCAATGGCTTCTTTATCTCTTCATGTTCAAAAAAACAAGATTGTTTAGATCTGATGGGACCCAATCTCATCCGTTTTTTTTTTTCAAAACTTAGACTTGTAGCATAACACAGATATCTATTTCGACAAATATGGTCTAACGCGTAATTTCCGCCGAACATAAAGGAAAAAGCTCTTATGCCTGCAGAAAAGGATCTATGGGTAAATGAATTCTAGCTAGTTTCAAATAGATCAGGATCGCTGGATGGCTAAAATGTAAAGTCGGTGGATCTATAGGTATATCAATATGTATAGTGGTCTCATATGAAGGGTATGTTATTATTTTAGATCTAACCAATTTGATGAATTACCCCTAAAGGTTCACATCAAACTAGTGCTAGTTCACATCAAACTAGTGCTAGTTGATGAGAGTTACTGGGGGTATTCTCTCAATTCCAATAAAATGCAATCAGATCAAGTATGAGTTGGCGATCAGAAGATGTATGGATAGAACTTATAACGGGGTCTCGAAAA